TGAACACTAACATAATATCTGTTCAAACTAAAAGTACAAGCAAACTAGAAAACGAAAGGGTCCCGCAAGCAAGTAGACTTTTCGGGTAGCAAAGCTAGCTCTTCGTATCATTGGCATTGGGCAGGTGAACCTGGCTACACAACAACTGTTACTCTAGCAGAGGATCTAGTTCCACACCAATCTGCTTACATAACAAATTACTTTGTGTACCTACGATCGCTTGCTTGATTGCCCTCTTGCTTTAGCTACTTACTCGGGAACTAGCTTCGCACCTCACCCCGAGGTGCGTAGCTTGCTTGTTAAAAGGGTGTTTGGATAGTTGTTCCCTAGTCCGGTCCTATAAGAATAGTTCTCTAGACATCAACTCCCCCTAACAACAGAACTCCTAGGCTAGCTACAGCAGTTCTGGCATCAGCTTCTCGAGGTATTATTTCCTCTTTTGTCATGCATTTTAGCTCCCGATTCATACGATTTTCATACGTCTTTTTCCCACATTAATAAGTACCCTTTAACACGCTAGTGCCGTTCTCCTATCTCCTTAATGGTAGCTTTAAAGGACATGTAACGTGCGTAGCTTGTTCCACAATTAAACGGTTCTGCAGGTATCCCCCCCCGCTACTCAGAGTTGAAAGTAGCACAATCGGTCCATGAGAGCGAACTAACAACACGAGGTGGTTCGCCTGCTTGTTAGAGGGGGTTAGCTACTGGCTTGTTTAAGCCAGGGGAGAAGCGAAGAGAGCTTGTTAGAGTCCACAAGGTAGAGTTACGACTGGGGGATAGCAAGACTCACTGAAGAGTTGAAACTAAGGATTGAAAGTAGCTAAATCGCCTGTATAACAGATCTACGAATAGCCAACGCCTCTAACAACGTATTTTAGGGCGGTTCCTTAGGCACCTTCACATCTACATCTACCTATAACAAGCACGTACACACAAGCAAGCTTGAATCCTGTTATCTTAACGGGGAATGCCGTTACTTATAGCCGCAGCTACACATTGGTCGAGACTCACACGACAGTCGATACTCAGGATTTCGTTTAGCCTGTAGACTAGAATAGTAAACCTCACCCTAATTTAACATCTGCTTGAACTCCCGATCGCTTCTCGAGCTGGATTAGTATATGAATTCCCTGGTTACTTTCTTTCCGCATGAGCAAGCCAAGCTACTCACTAAGACTGCCTCATGCCAAGCAGCTAACTTCGAGACAACTAAGGGCAAACTTCGAGCTAGAACTAATGGATTAGCATTAATAGTAAGTTCCCCCGGGGGATTCATTTCCTATGCTTGCTGGCTAAACAGAGTTGCCTTCCACACGTGCACTGAAACCAGAGTCTGCTACTCGCCTTAGGCAAAAGCCGGCTTTAACCTCATTCTCCTATCTTAAATAAGGCCTGAACGGCGGCATAAAAGCCTTGGAACGGCAGCCACGCCTGATTCGACTCACCATTTATTAGGCCTTCTTTGTCCGCGCATTACCCTACTTCCTTAATCCAAATAGCCATAGGAGAAGCTGAGCTAGCTAACCTAGCTAAAGTTCTCGAACAAGAGTTCCCCTTACTCGTATTGCAGGCAAATCCCGTTACTAGTAGTTCTGGTTAGCCCACTTGCCCGAGCACACTCTCAACTTGTAGATGCGCCAATCCCGCCTTCCCCCACGAGAACAGAAAAACCAACAGACCACGAACACCGGCACGTATGAAAAAAGCCCTTTTGAAAGCATACCCAAGGAGCGGGCATCCATCCAATCTTCACTTATAGACATCAAATGGCCTTATTTCCGTTCGTTAACTACTTCTAACGAGCAAGTTAGTAGCCTACCCCGGCGGAATGTTGGGACAAAGAGCAATAACCGTGCTTATCCTTCTAATAAAGAAACTAAACCTTACCTAAGAAAGCGATTCACCCACTACTGCTACTACTAGTATAGAAGAAGATCTATTAACACGCACGGCTACCTATATAACAAGTTGCCTCTGACCTCTGTCTCACGACCGCAAATAGAACCTGTAGCTTCATGCCCTGACCTGAACTGAGCTACTACTGGCTTAGCTGCCTAGCTACTAATAACTTGGCACCCGTCCTGCCAATATAGTAGAAAGAGTATAAGTAGGATTCCACTCAGGGCACACTTGTTAGCTACAGTTCCCATCTGTCTTGTAAAGAACTAGAACTCGAACTGCCCGCAGTTACGGCCCGCAACTACAGTTACTCTTGCTCCTGAGCTTCATAATCCTTACTTCAGGGGATTAAGGTCGCGTTAGCTACTTACTTGTATTAGAGTAGGACAAGGCCTTTACTCTATTCCTTCCTATTTCATATCATACTTGGGAACTACTATCTCTAAGTCCGGAATAGCGGCCTTGGTTCAACTCCTAGCTCGAAACGCTGCCAACTCCTTACGGGGGGTTAAGGTTGTTTACTTGCTGGCTGATAAGTCAGGTAGCGAAGCCTAAGATTAGATGACTGATTAGATTACTAGTTTGTTTAACTGAGGTTCCCCGCCTAAGTCCAAGACTATAACTCAACAGCAAGCTGCCTTTACTTGGCTTCAAGTCCGGAAGAATAGCTGGAAGCTAGAGAGTAGCTGCCTAGCTACGCCTGGATTTGGCTAAAAGGACCTATTATTTGCATTCTCCTATTAGTCCCTATTATTCTTATTCTAAAGTACCATAGGAGCTCCTTTTCCCGACAACCGATCGGAGATCTGACTTTCTCAAGTCATACGTCTTTTGTTCAGCCAACAGTCTTCCGCTCTACTTATTATTACTTACTAGCGCCCTTCACTTCAACTCATACTACTTTACTTACAGCCTATTCCCAAATAAAAGCTACTTGCTTTTAAGCGCAAGGTGCGTAGCTGGCTTGTTAAAGCATGGAAAGGTATCCGGAAAGCACAGTAACAGCTATGAGATAGGCGCCCTCTCACCTAATACCCGCTACTAATACTAAGGATTGAAAGTAACACAATCGGCTATAGGGAGATCTACGAATAGCCGCGGGCAAGCACCTTTAACAAGCAAGTAGCTAGCTTCCACCTTACTTAACAGCAAGGCGCGAAAGCCTTCGCCTATAGCTTCTACTTCTACTTAGCAGCCCAAATAAAGTACTCCTTTAACGCCTCACGCTAGTACAAAAGTAAGTAAACAACCTGATCTGCTCCTTTGCCCCTTGTTCGCATCTCGTTCTCCCGCATGAAAGCTTTGGAACAGCAGCTAGACTCTTAAAAGCAGCAAGTAAGTAAACCACCTTCTCATGTCTCCGGACCTTCTATGAACAGGGCTTTGAACTATAGCAAATAGCCCATTGGTTGAGCTTTGCTCTATGCTGGCTTAACTGTTCCTATGCCTGCTCGAACAGGAAAGCCTAACGAGCAAATAAACCGGTAGCCCGATCCACTTGTTGCCCGCCTGCTTTCGCACCTCGCTTACGCGTCTACTTAGTTAGCATCCCAAATCCGCGTACCCCTGCTTCCTTTAACAGGCTAGTACACAAGCTACTAAAGCTAGTAAGCTAGTATACTAGCATTTGCCCGATTGCTTTAACAGAGGCTTTACCTCCAGGTTCCCACCTGTCTTGTCCAAAACTATGGGAAAAGTCGATTTGCTAGATCAGAACGTGAACTCGGGTATACAAGTTAACCACCTAGAATCGATCCATGACCGCTAAACTAAAGAAGTCCTTTACCAAGTAAGCTACGCAACCGTCTTTACCCGCCTCAACCAATCTTAGCTCGGACATGCCAACAGCCAATACTTACTCCGGACAGCTAATCAAAACTAATACGGCTTGAATCCCTTATCTTTAGTAGGGCGGCCTTCCGTCTGAAAAAACGTAGCTAGATTTGAAGAATGTTGTCGAATACTATATTACATTAGCAATTTCAGGTGATGCATTGTGGTTTGGAATCGATTATTTTTCAATGGCCACCCTTTCTTTGAACCTTGTCAATGATCGAACTTAAAGATATGAACTGAGTGCCATTTGATGAGTAACTGAGAACAAGGGAGAGGGATATGAAAAGGATGAAGTAATGAAAGAGGAAGTCATTGCTAGTAGTAACGACTTGTCACGATCCATTGGTTCATATAGAATCCATGTCCTAGGTGTATCAAAAAACATTCTTTTCGCTAAGCGTATATAATAAAATAGAGTGAAAGGGTCCACCCCGAAACCAAGGGGGTTCTAACTAACAGCTGAGTCCTCTCCGAACCGCAGGAGATAGTTGCCCATCATACGGCTCACCAACTTCACTTGCCTCTATGGGAGGCTCACTCCGGGCGGGTTCGGATCACTTACAATGCACGGCTCTACGGTTAGGAACGTTTTCAATATGATTCTTTTCCCATATTTGTTCTATGAGAAATGCGAGACGAAAAAGGAACCCGACTGGGAAATGCGAGTCTGTTTTGTCCACTTTCTCCATCCCCAAAAAGGAAAGCGAGCTTGCCCGTGTTCGATCTCTTCCATCTCTGCCCTCACCTAATGTTGAAGAAAGGGTTGGAACCCTGTAGAGAATGAAGAGGAGCCAAGGTTCTTCCTCTCAACAGTGCTTCTCGAGGCTCTACTCTTCCCCCTGAATAAGGGGGGATAAGGAATAAGGATTGAAGCCCCCTTAGCTCTGGGTTAGCTCTGTAAATGTGTAGAGCCAAGTGTAGTGTGGTATAGTAGTAGGCACTTCTAGGCCCCTTCCCGGCTACTGGATCACTCCAGCACTTTTGGTACTACGGACCCTCTGCCATCCATTGCAGCAGAGCCGTTTCATGAGCGGGGGGGCTAAGCGCAGTTCTTTGAATCAAACGTTGAATGAAATCTATTCTTTTTTAGATATAAAAATCTGGATGGATCTATCTTTCTATTCATATATATATTACTAAAAGAAAAAATGGATTTTTTTATATGCGTAGCAAGAAGCCCCAAATCCTTGATTTGGCCAGGAAAGACTGCACTGCTTTGGGCCCAGGAAGCGAAGGGAATGAGCTCGGCTGCTTCTCCTCCACACTTATTTTTCTCCGTGCCCGTTCCGCATTCGCTTCGCGTGCCATTGGCGCTTTTCTCTCCTCTTTATTCTTCATTGGACGGTTCGGATGGACTTCGCCGTTCTTTACCAACTAAAATAGAAAAGGCTGTATCACATCGAGATGTCTATTCGTTTTCCGCCCCCAATGAGATGGAGAATTTGTAACCCCCTATTTATACTGTACTTTTTGGCCCTTCATCTTGCGTCGTTCCAACAACCGGCGGGGAGCACCTCAGTATACGATCGCGCACAGTAACTGGTAGTCCCTATTACACCTAAGGTCAACTTCAATTCACCAAACCAAGGTTCATCTCGTGTAGTGATTGTGGACTCATAGAAGGATATTGACTAGACGTTTGATGTATCAGACTCGACTCTATCTTTCGTAGCATGCATTCCCATCCGTGTCGCAACTGGATTCGATAAGCTACGTGCCCGGTGCACCCTTCGGTCCCCCAAACTGACTTACTCGTGGCAACCTTCCGGCCGCCCAACGACCTATAACGCTAGTCACTACTCCCACTGGGGCTAGGAAGTAAGCCCCACAACCCAAAGCGGCGAAGAACAAATAGAATTTGCTACAAAAGCCGGCTAACGGGGGTATTCCTGCGTATGAGAACATAGTAATGGAGAAGGTAATAGCCGAAATAGGATTCGTTTTGGCTAGAGCGCCCAAATCCGCTATATATTTGACACGGGTTTGCCGTAATGCTAAAACTATGGCGAATGCATCTATCGTCATTAATGCATAAATAAAGATACCAATTAGTAGTGATTGAATTCCTTCTATGGTTCCACATGATAAACCTGTACGAATATAACCTACATGTCCAATTGAACTATGAGCTAGAGGTCTTTTTACTTTCGTTTGGGCCATGGCGGCCAGTGCTCCTAAGATCATAGAAGCAATGCTGCAGAAAAAGAAGATTTGTTGCAATGTAGCTCCATAGGAACCATAAATAGAAACACGTGAAATATTTGCAGAAATAGATATTTTAGGCGCAATAGAAAGGAATGCTGTAACCGGGGTGGGTGAACCCTCATAGATATCAGGTGCCCACATATATAGAGTCAAAAGAGATGTGGAGTCCGAAGGGGAGGGGGTTTTCTTCGGGGCTCGAGAGAGGGAAATAGATAGGGCCCCGCAAGTTTTTAATTCGTTGCAGGGGAATTTACACGAAAGGGAACGAGGAATTCTCAACGAAAAAAGTGCTCTCTGAACCGAACGTGAAAGTAGTTTTCCATCAGACGGCTGTTCCCGTAACTCCACTCTCGACTTGGATTATATATCCAAAAAGGTCCGCTCTCGGCCATTCCACACGCTGCCTAGCAGAGGAGTGGTTATCTGAAGCGGATTCTCTCTTTTCTAGTAGATGCCGAACCTGCTGCCCAGAAGGGGGCGGGCGCAGCAGCTACATGGACCCCTTCCTTTCTGTTGTTGCCAGCGCTTTCCCGGGCCGAGCCGGAATTAAAAAAAAAGGCAGGCAAAGCCCGAAGGCTGCTATCCCAATAGGCCAGCGGGCGGAACGAGGAGAGGGCCCGGCAATCATACTACCGCGGTCGAAAAAGCGTGTTCCCCTCAGATAATACGCACCGTAGGCCATCCTCGGCCTTCTTCGTTTTCGATGAAAAACAAATAAAATCTCTATCTCCGAAAGCGTTTTCCTTCCCCCTCCCTTCGTCGAGCCTTTCCCTTAATGGTTGGGGAAAGCATTCCCTTATCTGAACTTGGCGGGCATTCCGCCTTATAAAAAAAAAAAAAAGAGGAATAGAATAGGCATCCCCTTAGATGTCTATGCATCCTTTATCATCTCCCGATTTTTTGTATATCGTTATATCTGCCCCCTCCCCATTTTTTTGAGAGAGAGCAGATGGATCCTATCCCCTATATCGAACACTAAATCCTATCTATTGATAGAAAGATCTTCGTCAAATACCTTTTTTTAGGAATTCCTCATATCCAAGGCAGCTTACCACAAGCACCCCACCCCATACGACTAGTTGGGGGGGCTGTTTGATAGTGACTTCTTTCGTTTGGTAGGGCGACGAAAGGCTACTTCAATCTAGGAAACAGCCGGAAACTCGAGAGGGTCGCCTTTGGAAGCGTTCGCCGGTAACCAAAGCGCCACTCCTTCTTGACTATGTCGTGACGCTGACTGAATCCAATCCATAAGTCCGGAAACGAAACAAAGTTCGTTCCCTCAAGTAGGTAAAGTAGGCATACGAACCCCTTTTGCTTTGCCTTAGACTCTATTGGAAGAAAGAAGGGGGCGGAATGGAGAAAGGAAAGGGACAAGGGCGGTCTTGCTTGGCGCGAAGGCTGCTGGTTCGGGGGTAGGGTACGGTACTAAAGGTCCTCGGACTTCCAGGCGGTTTTTCTTTTGGGCAGCTGTTCACCGTTGGATCTCGCCAATACAGCCCCCTATAGTTTTCGTTACCGAGATATCTTTTTTTTCATTGTTCCCAGGGATTTTTTGGGTAA